AACGACCAATGGGTAACGATGGCTCTGATGGGTGGTTTTGCTAGAATAGGTAATAATGAGATCACTGTTTTAGTAAATGATGCAGAGAAGAGTGGTGACATTGATCCACAAGAAGCTCAGCAAACTCTTGAAATAGCAGAAGATAATTTGAGAAAAGCTGAAGGAAAGAGACAAACAATTGAGGCAAATCTAGCTCTCCGGCGGGCTAGGACACGAGTAGAGGCTATCAATGCGATTTCGTAACTTGTTGGTGCGTCCGAATAATCAAATGAAGCTCGATTTATACATTCTATAATTTAGGTTTGTTTGATTCTGTCGAGTAAATACAATCAAGGGGAATCCCATTTTGGTGCAACGAAAAAAAAATAGAAAACATAAAAAATTAGGGGTATAAAAACTTATTAGATACCATTGACCCGGGTATCTAATAAGTTCTACCTACTATTGGATTTGAACCAATGACTCCCGCCGTATGAAAGCAATACTCTAACCGCTGAGTTAAGTAGGTCATTTATCTTTACAACGAAAACCAAATGGGACTCATTTCCTCGATGGATTATAAATATCATATTACTTAGAAGCAATACCAATTTAAGCAATATCGATCAAAGAGCTATGATCGTGGATCATGCCATAGTTATCTTGAGAATATTCATCTTGACAAGAAATTATCTACATGATAAAATATGTATCACAAGCACTAAGGGCTATAGCTCAGTTGGTAGAGCACCTCGTTTACACGCGCGCCAATGTTTTTCAGGGGAGTCCATCATACAATCAAAAGAATTGATCTTATTGAGAAATCGATGTCTTACTCCATAACTTTGAGGGAACAAGAGAACAATAGCCTGACAAAGATTCGGTCCTATTCAGGTGCCCATTTAGGTGCCAAACAGGCCTCGTCGTTGATTTGATATATTGATAAGGTGAATAGCCTGTCTATTCAATGCTAGGCATATGAGTATTAAGGAACTCAAAAAATCTCTTTTCGTCCTATGAACTTTACGGTGTATGAAGTTTCATATTTTATTTTTAAGTAGAGCGATAGAGACTTCAATTCACTTAAGTTAATCTAGGCCAGAAGCAGACCTACGTCAAGATAAACCCCCTTGAAAAACTTTGGTAGTGTTCCTGAATCCAAATAATGACTCAGAGCACATGGAGCCATCTCCTTATTTTTATGTCAAAAAAAAAATATGGCGGAGTGGCTGATATTTATATCAGTTAATGAACGAGCCCAATGCACAAAAAATGCATGTTGGGTCTTTGAAACAGTTCAGATCATTTTGATAATAATCAGTTTGATCTGTTTTACCGAGAAAGTCTACGGTTCAAGTCCGTATAGCCCTAGAGCCCTATAAAATGCAAATGCAAATTGCATAATTTTTCCTTTGAATTTTCTCCTTATTGTTTATTGCTTGTAACTGACTCTAATTGGTTGCTGCATCAAAATCAAAAGATAATCATTCCAATACGCCCACTTACGTCGGTCGTTTAAAGTAGAATCTGAACCTGAAAGCAAAAACACATTTCATTTCAATTCACCTAATCGAACTTAATGGAAAATAGGCTTTCTTTCGTATAGCTTACCTAGACTTAGCAAAGCAGGGGAGTCTTCTCTGTTGATATTCAATGAATAGAAACTTATACATCTTGATTGGATGCTAATAAAAGGAATAAATCCAATATATTATATTTATAATATTTATATTCGAAATTTTGAGATGAAAATGAATAGAAAGGATAATGAAAATAGATTTCAATTTCGATCAATTTCTAAAAAATAAACTTCTTATTTTTTATTTGGAATTACTTTTCTTTAGAAAGAATCCTAGGTAAGATTGAAATCAAAACAAGAGAATTTGGATAAGAACACTAGTTAGTTATACTAACTATAACAAAAAAGATAGAAATATATGTAATAAAAGTAGGATTTGAGTCGATGAATCTTGAAGCAAGACATGCCCCGCAGTAAACAAAGGAAACTGGATGATTGGACCAAACGAAATTCTTACTTTAACTAAACAGTTATGGGTGACTTGACAATTTCAAGTCGAGTTGCCTAATTCGGCATATTTTCTACGTTCATAGGAGTGCGTCTATGTTTCTGCTTTATGAATATGATATTTTTTGGGCATTTCTAATAATATCAAGTCTTATTCCTATTTTGGCCTTTTTAATTTCGGGAGTTTTAGCGCCGATTAGGAAAGGACCCGAGAAACTTTCTAGTTATGAATCGGGTATAGAACCGATAGGCGACGCTTGGTTACAATTTCGAATACGCTATTATATGTTTGCTCTCGTTTTTGTTGTTTTTGATGTTGAAACGGTTTTTCTTTATCCATGGGCAATGAGTTTCGATGTATTAGGTGTATCTGTATTTATAGAAGCTTTAATTTTCGTACTTATCTTAATTGTTGGTTTAGTTTATGCATGGCGAAAAGGGGCATTGGAATGGTCCTAGCTCCTGAATATTCAGACAATAAAAAGAAAAAAAGGA